ATATTTCGAAAATAAGTATTTCGTGATTGTCCTTCTCATCATTTTCGTTTCCATAAGAATGAATATTATAATTCGCATTTATAACAGGCATGAATACAGCATCTGTAGGATAACTTCCGTCTTGTAAGGTTTTTGGCGATTTTCTACGATAGCCGCAACCCCTCTCGATTATTAATTCAATAAACAAATTAATTGGTTCTGTTATCTTAGCAATATACTGTGAGTTATCAATGATTTCCACAGAAGGCGGTAAGATGATATCTTGAGAAAGTAGATATCCAGGACCACTGAAACAAATAGTCGCGCCATGAATTCCATCCAAATTGCCTCTCAATACAATTTGTTTCAAACTCATTAAAATTTCCTGTATTGAGTCTTCAACACCTGCTATAGTAGAAAACTCGTGTGGTAGTTTACTAAATTTTGCACGTGTGATACACATTGTTTCTATTTCTCCAAGCAAAATTCTTCGCATCACAAGGCCTATTGTCTCGGCTTTACCTTTTATAAGTGGAGACAACATAAAGCGTCCATAATGAAGACGCTTATTGTCGGCTCTTGATTCAAGACATTCCCACTGTAGTAGCCGACTGCATATTGTTACTTTCTCTCGAAACATAATAATATTTTTTTTTGATAAAATTATTCAATTTTTGATCTCTATTTCTTCTATTTCTCTTGAAATATCTTCAATATTTATTTTTACAGGTGTCTTTTGTTAGGGGGCCTGCAGCCATTATGCGCTATAGGGGTTACGTCCCGGACGAAATTGATTTTTATACCAATTTTATGAATAGTTCTTAATGCCCCATCTCTTCCGGGACCAGGACCTTTTATCCTGACTTCTGCTCGTCGCATACCGAGATCCATTAATGGCTTAATAGCATCTTCTGTTACGACGTAAGCAGCAAATGGTGTCCCTCTTCTTGGGCCCTTGAATCCACAAGTGCCAGCGGAGGACCAAGAGACCGCCCGACCCCCTACATCTGTAATGGTCACAATAGTATTGTTGAAACTTGCTTGAACATGAATAATTCCTTTTTTTATTTTCGGTGGATTCTTAAGCGACCAAACAATACGTCTACGTCTATTTCTGCGTCGACTAACTTTTTGTAAAAATTTTACCATATTTTATCATCTCATAAATATAAGAATATAAATCAGGGGTTTGTTTATGGATATATCCATTTCATGTCAAAAACAAAAAGGATCCTTTTTGTTATTTGTACATCGGATACCTCTGTTTAGAATTTAGAAGGGTTATTTTTGTCTTTGTTTATGTCTCAGGTTGGAGCAACTTACTAGAAGTCTTCCCTGTCTACGTATCATTCGACAGTTTTTACAAATTTTACGAACGGAGGCCCTTCTTTTCATATTTGTCATTCCTTAATTTGAAATATACATACTTTTTTGAATAAAATTAGTTTCTTTGAATTTTTGAATCTTTAATTGTATCCCTGAGTAACGCGAAAGATTCGAATCTTTGTTGCGGAGTCTATAAATTAGACGCCCTCTGGTCGAATCATAACGAATTTTTTCTATTTTGACTCTATTTCTTGGTAGTATGTGTATAAAACAAAACGACGTCGGATCCTTCCTGAAACTGGATCCTCCTTATCTAAATAAACTTGGAACATGCCATTGGAAACCATTGGAAAGCGAGAAAAGTGATTTAGTAATTAAACCCTTCTGAATCCTTTTTTGTTCTTTCATTCCATCTAAAATCCTCTTGAAGTATCAATTAATGTAGGAAAAATTCTATTAAAAATACGTTCTTTTTTTTTTTTTCGCAAGTGGGAAGTCCGGATATAATTCAGATATCAGAAAGATTACCATATATAACACAAGATTTTTCCACCGATTCTTTCTAGTCGAGCCTCTCTGTCTGTCATTATACCCCGAGAAGTAGAAAGAATTACAATTCCCATCCCGCCTAAAATTCTAGGAATTTCTTGATATTTAGAATAGATTTGTAGACCAGGACGACTGATACGTTTTAAATTTAGATTAGTTCGATACGGCCCTTTCCTATTCCTTCTATGTCGTAGGGTTAAAACTAAAAAATTTTTATTGTTTTTTCGATGCTTCCTCACATTTTCAATAAAACCTTCTCGTAAAAGTATTTTAATCAAGGGTTTGCTAATGTTAGTAGATTCTATTCGAACGGTTCCTTTTTTAGCCATGTCAGCATTTCGTATAGAGGTTATTATGTTAGAAATAGTGTCCCTACACATGATAAACTAAAATTTTTATTGCTCCCGAATTTTTATATAATAAACGTACTCTTTTTTCTTTTTTTTTTTTTATTATTAATTATTGTATTAAATTAAATAGAGGTATATGCGTGAAACACAATCGACTAATTCATTTGAAATTCAAATGAAATCCATTTCATTCAAATGCTATAACTATATCATGGTCTCATTTGAATTTCAATGTTATATCAGATTTGATATCTTATAACTAATACTTTATCTTACAATACTTCAGGTGCTAATGAAACTATTTTAGTGAACTTTAAATCTCTCAATTCCTCGAGGATCGCACCAAAAATTCTATTTCCCTTTGGATTTCCTTTTTTATCAAGGATAACTGCAGCATTGTCATCATACCGTATTATCATACCGTCGTCACGTTTGAATTCCTTACAAGTACGTACAATTACAGCTCTGATCACTTCTGATATTTCTAGAGATGAATCGGGTCCCACTTCCTTGATCACAGCAACAATAACGTCACCGATATTAGCATATCGGCGATTACTAGTCCCTATTACTCGAATACACATTAATTTTAGGGGTCCGCTGTTATCTGCTACATTCAAATAGGTCTGAGATTGGATCATATTTTTTAATCTGTTATTTCAATGTAAAGATGTAAAGGGCAAAAAATAAAAGAAATATTGTTTTTCCAAAACAAAACAATAAACTTGCGATTGTTTTTTTTTCTTCCCAAAGACCTTTTTCCTTTGGTTCTATCTTACTATCTTGAACTTCTTGAACTAATGAATTTAGTTCGTATAGGCATTTTATACGCTGCTATTGAAATAGCTTTTCTGGCTATCTTTTCTCTTACTCCGCCCATTTCATAAAGTATTTTACCGGGTTTAACGACAGCTACCCAATATTTGGGAGATCCTTTCCCTTTCCCCGAACCCATACGTGTTTCTGGAGATCTTATGGTAACTGGTTTGTCGGGAAATATACGTACCCATATTTTTCCACCGCGGCGTACATTTCGTGTCATTGCCCGACGCCCCGCTTCTATTTGTCTAGATGTAATCCAAGCGGGTTCAAGTGCCTGAAGAGCATATTTACCGAAACAAATATGATTACCTCGATAAGATATTCCTTTCATTCTTCCTCGATGTTGTGTACGGAATCTGGTTCTTTTAGGGTTATAGTTGATAGTTTTTCTCAATTCCATCTCTACTACAGAACCGGACATGAGAGTTTCTTCTCATCCAGCTCCTCGCGAATGAAATGATAAAATATACATGTAGGTGCTGAATAATATATTGAATCGGGGGATTTTTTAAGATTTCCCCTATCTATTTTTTTTTTTATTATTATAAAATTGTATATATATATATATTATTCTATTTCTATTAGATATTTTTTTTTTATTTTAATTTAGATTATAGATTTCTATAGATTTATAGATAATTATTTCTATTTTAAATTTTGGATGATGTCGTTTTTATTATATTTATTATAACGTTAGGATCAATCTGTATTTATAATTATATTACTATTATGATAGTAATATATCAGATCACTTAAAATTTTGAAATCCAATAACATAAAAAAAAAATAAATAAATAAATAAAAACTTTCGCGAGCGAATATTTACTCTTTCAATATTTATTTCATTTGTGCGGTTAACCCATGACCGCTCATAATAAATAGATTGTCTCCTGGTTCGTTTCGCCATCCCGCCCAATAAATAATTAAGATTACTTTTCAATAGAATCTTATGTATTCATGGGTTTCCTCGTTCCCATCGCTTCTCGATTTATGGTTAGGTCTTTATTTTACAATGGGGCCTCCAATTCAAATTGAATTTGTTCTTGAGTCAATCTTCTCAGTCTTTATTGGTTCGAGGCTCTTGATTTTTTTTGTTCTATGAACAGATTTATTTAATTATAGATCAATCGGTATTGATGCTTTATTACATTGCCTTTTTGAGATCACTCATAGACCTTACATATTGGAATAATATATCATTGATATTCTTTTTTTCTCTCTTTCTCTCATCCTTTCCTTTCTCTGCATAATTTTCTATTTTGCTTTACAACTCATAACCTGATTGGTTTTTCTTTTGTTTATGCAAAAAGGATTTCAATTGCTACAATGATATGATCATTATATCATATCTTGACTGCCTCTTTGGATCCAGCAGATAATGTGAAACGATGAGTTGGTTATTAGTTCATAGTATGAGTCAGTCAATTTTTTTTTATCCTGACTCTAAAAAACAAACGAGTCACACACTAAGCATAGCAATTATATCAAATTAGAAATCAAAATTTTTATTTGAAATTTTATTCAACCCCATGAAATTCGAATTGCTCCTTTTTGTTTTGACTGAATAAAAAAAAGAATGAAAAAATTTGTCTTTTTTGTTATATCAATGGATAGAATGTAAAGACAAGTCAAATAAGGGTTTAATATTCCTCGTCTACAAATATCCAAATTTTTATACCCAATACCCCTTTTATAGTTGTAACCATATAGGAACAATAATCAAATTTAGCTCGAACAGTTTGTAGAGGAACCCTACCCTTTCTCATCCATGCGGTGCGCGCACGGTCTCTTCCGGCAAGACGTCCTGCAATTTTTATTTGAATTCCTTTTGTATCTGTTTGTTCATTTAATTCAATAGCCTTTTTCATTACTTTGTGATATGAAACTCTATTCTTTATTTGCTCGCCTATAAATTCTGCAAGAATAGTAGGGTGCCCGTAAGGATTTTCAATTCCTCTAAGATCAATGTTGAGTGTTCGATTCACACAATTAATTTCTTTTTGTACATTCATCAGTAATTCTTCCATTATTTTAGGTCTATTTTTTGTGAATAAGTGGGGGAACCCCATATATATTATGACCCGAATCGCATCGATGTTTTTTTGTTTTTGAATCTCTATACGTGCAAGTCCATCCACACCATAAGATATTTTCATAATTTTTTGTACAAAATTCTTGATACAGTTTCTTATTTTTTGATCTTCTTCTAAATCCTCATAAAAATTTTTTGGTTGTGCAAACCAAAGAGAATAATGCCTTTGGGTTTTACCAAGTCTGAAACCAAGTGGATTGATTTTTTGTCCCATAATGCCCTAATATAATACTATTTAGAAATTGGAAAAAGGCATATCATATTCGCTGACTTCTTCACATAAGGATATATCTTTTAATACAATCGTTATATGACAAGTCGGTCTTTTTATCAGATAACGTCGTCCCCGAGCCCGAGGTTTTAATCTTTTCATAGTAGTACCCTCGTTGACTTCGGCTTTACTAATGACTAAATTGGCTTTGTTGAAACCCATATTGTGACTAGCATTTGCTGCTGCAGAATAAATCAATTTTAAAATAGGGTAACATGCTCGATAAGGCATGAGGTCGAGTACCATAATTGTTTCTTCATAGGAACGTCCACGAATTTGATCAATTACTCTTCGCACTTTATGAGCGGACATGCGTATATGTTGACCTAAAGTGTATATTTCTGTATATGGCTTCCTCTTTCCATTCTTTATCATAAGATAAGGTGCACCTCTTATTAATTAGGTATTGATATTCGCTATTTTTAGTATTAATTATTTAATAATTAACGACGAGATTTATCATCTGTTTTACGACGAGATTTATCATCTGTTTTACGACGAGATTTATCATCTGTTTTACGACGAGATTTATCATCTGTTTTACGACGAGATTTATCATCTGTTTTACGACGAGATTTATCATCTGTTTTACGACTAGATTTATCATCTTTTTTACGACTAGATTTATCATCTGTTTTTTCATACTCCCGATAATTTCTAGTAGGTGCAAATTCTCCCAATTTATAGCCCAACATACGCATTGTTATATAAATAGGTATATGTTCCTTTCCATTATGGATAGCCAGAGTATGGCCCACCATTATGGGTGTAATGGTCGATGCCCGAGACCACGTTAATATTATTTCTTTTTCTTGTTCTGTCTTTGTCTTTGTATTAAGCTTTTCTAGTTTTCTTACTAAATGAATTGCCACAAAAGGGTTTAGTTTTTGAACTCGCGTCATAGTTAATTTCTCCTATTTTTTTTTTTTAAGATGAAGAATCAAATTATTACTATATTTATATATTTCTTTTTCTACGTCTCGCTATCCGATTTACTACGGCGACGAAGAATCAAATTATTATTATATTTATTTCTTTTTCTAGTTTTTCTTCCAAGTGCAGGATAACCCCAAGGGGTTGCGGGATTTTTTCTACCAATTGGGACTTTCCCTTCACCACCCCCATGGGGATGGTCTACAGGGTTCATAACTACTCCTCTTACTACAGGACGCTTACCTAGCCAACGTTTAGATCCGGCTCTCCCTAAATTTTTATTTCTCACCCCAACATTTCCTACTTGTCCGACTGTTGCTGAGCAGTTTTGGGATGTTAAACGAACCTCCCCAGAAGGTAATTTTAATGTGGCCGATTTCCCCTCTTTTCCAATCAGTTTCCCTACAGTACCTGCGGCTCTAGCTAATTGTCCACCCCTTCCAAGTGTGATTTCTATGTTATGTATGGCCGTGCCTAAGGGCATATTGGTTGAAGTAGATTCTTCTTTTTGATCAATCAAAACCTCTTCCCAAACTGTACAAGCTTCTTCCAAAGCATACGGCTTTCTGGATGTAGATGATGCTATCTATAGAGATGGATCTTATATATCGTACAATGAAGTAAAGTACTACATGATTGGGTATATCGGAATCCAAATCCGCCGAATCGCTCATGCTATGTTCTTCTACATCCTAGGTCTTCCCGTTCCTTCATCTGGCTTATGTTCTTCATGTAGCATTCAGACCGAATGACTCTATGAAATTACGTCGATACTTCCACATATTAGTTAGGGGTAACGTAGGAGACATCCATATTTTTCCCCGGGGGGAATCGTTAGAATTACCACTGCTTAGCTTTCAATTCGCCTCTGACCATCAAATGAAATGTGAATAACCCGTCCTTCCTCTTTTTGAAACAAGAGGCGCTTCTGGTTTTGTCGGTGCTTGAAACAATTTTGTCTTCTCCATATTACTAGATCTCTATAGTCAATAATTTTACATGAGGAACTACTGAACTCAATCACTTGCTGCCATTACTCTTCAGTTTTCTGTTGAGGTCTATCCCATAGAGGTACTCAAATTGGATCAGTGATCGATTTCTAGGTTTCGTCGTCAACCTAATTGGTTACTTCCAATTACGTAAATCAATAGTTCAAACCGCACTCAAAGGTAGGGCATTTCCCATTTTTATAGGAACTTTTGTACCAGAAATAATGGTATCTCCAATAACAGCCCCTCTGGGATGTAAAATATATCCCTTCTCGCCATCCCTATAGTGTATGAGACAGATGTATGCATTTCTATTGGGATCGTATTCTATGGTTACGATTTTACCATATATGTCTTTTTCATTCCGTCGAAAATCTATTTTACGATATAAACGCTTATGACCCCCCCCTCTATTCCTTGCGGTAATGATTCCTCTGGCATTACGGCCTTTACCACAACGATGCTGTCCATAGATCAATTTATTTCGTGTATTGGATTTCACTTGACTGCCTCCGGCTCCTTTGCGTGCACTTGGGGTGGAAGTTTTGTATAAATGTATCGCCATGCTATTAAGTATTTTGATTTAAGTTATTTTCTATTTAAGAGGTGGAATAGAATAACCCGGGTGAAGCGTAATGATCATACGTCTGTAATGCATTGTATGTCCCATAATAGGTTTCTTTCTTCGAACCTTGCCCGGAAGTCGATGGCTATTCATAGCTATTACCTTGACACCAAAAAAAAGTTCGACCCAATGTTTTATTTCTGTCCTAGTTAATCCTGATTCTACATTAAAAGTATATTGATTTTTCACCAATAACCGTAAACTTTTGTGTGTAAATACTGCATATTTGATTCCATCCATAAATCTATTTCCCTCCCTATTAGTTCTAGTCTCAATAAGAATGCTAGTTCTTACTTTTCATATGTTATATGATATGAATATATCACATCGTTATGTATGGATGATAAGATTCCATTGATACAGAACCGATTGCAATAGACTTAACTTTTTTTTTGGAAAAAAAAGAAAAATAAAATCGATTCTCTAATCCAGTAGGAATTAACTTCAATAAGGAATATAAATATTTTTATACCAGTAGGGTTAAATAGAATGTAAAAAAGTTCAGAATGAGGAAATGGGATAATTCATATTTTTCGCGTCTATACAATAACTTCAATGTTTGAATTGAGGGCTTTTATTATAAGACTTATCTGATCTTATCAATTGCTATAATTTTTTTCATCGAATAAATCATGAATTATTCTAGGACTAAAGATTTTATCGAAAACTTATAGCAGCTTGCCAAACAAAGGCTAATAGAAAAAAGAGGACAGGGATTACGGGCATAACATCTACTATTGGATTCAAAAAAGCGTAGGCTTCAGGCAATTTTGTAAAGAAAAAACTGCTTGAATAATGGGCAGAATTAAGACAGATACAAATCAAACTAAAAAAATTAAGCATAACAAACATTTTGTTCTTGAAGATAATTGTATTTTGACTGGGTTATTGAATATGTTATTGATATCAAAATTGATATAAAATAAATAAAGTAAGGTAGACCAAAAACCTTTCTTTATTTCAATTTACCCAATCAAAAATCCTTCAATTCTCAAATCAAAAAAGAATAGAAGAAATCATATTTTCATACAATATCTTAATTGAATTATATATTATGATCAATAAATTAAGTTTAATTCTATATCTATACATATCAAAATCAAAATCCGAACAACAAGTTAATCTATTTCATAGTGGGCGAGACTTGACAAAAAAGCAATACCAAGAAAGATTAGAAATAGATATTAGAAATAGATATTAGAATCTTTCTATATAAGATAAGGTATTTGAAGACAAAAAAGCAATACCAATATTATTCTATTCTATTTAGATTATTGGTATTTTTTATTAAGGGTATTTTTTATTAAGGGTATTTTTTATTAAGGGTATTTGAAGACAAAAAAGCAATACCAATATTATTCTATTTAGATTATTGGTATTTTTTTTATTAAGGGTATTTGAAGACAAAAAAGCAATACCAAGAAAGATTCTAATATCTATTGTATTAGAAGGTATTAGAAGATCAAGAAGCAATACCAATATTAGAATATTCTATTGTATTATAAGAATAGAACAAAAAAGAATATTAGAATATTGTATTATAAGAATAGAACAAAAATATTCTAATATCTATTAGATATTATATATTATAATATATAAATAGATATTGGGTTGAATAGCAATAGAAAATAGAAATGGGGCGTGGCCGAGTGGTAAGGCAACGGGTTTTGGTCCCGCTACTCGAAGGTTCGAAACCTTCCGTCCCAGAGCATACCTATTCTTTATATCATTCTTTATATCAAAATAAGGAGTTCCTTTTTGAATTGAACAACCTTCTATTTTCTATTATAGTGAATTTTTTGATATTTGATTTTTATTTATAAAAAAGAAAAGAAATAAAAATAAATAAAAAAATGAATACATTCTTTTGTTTTCGTCATTGTGTATTTCTTCTCAACACATTCACATTCATATTGACAACAGTGTAGCAAATAAATATAATCCGATCCGGGGTAACTTGGATCTTATCTGTGGATCTATTTATCTCTGCTCCATAGGTTTGGTTTTTTCTTTATTCATTTTTCTTTATTCAAATAATGGATTTGTTGGATTTGCTGTGATACA